TTCTATTGGAGCATCCTTCAGATAGATGGTTTACTAATAGACCTAGGGATAAGTAATTCGACTCATTCACATCCAGATCATGAATGTTTGGAATCCATATTATGCAAGGAGACATCGCTTTTGCTAATTCGAATTGAAGGGTGGGGCCTAGTTCCGACATCCTATCTATAGTTGGCGCATTCATCATAGTTAGCTCTTCCAGCTCCGTATCAAGGTCAGGATCCATCTCGTCACTAGCATCAATCGCGTCACTAGCAGCGTCACTAGCATCAATCTCGTCACTACCACCAACCTTTATCTCGTAATAATCCTCATCTTCATCCTCATCCATAACTTTTGGCTTGTTATCGTTCAGAAATACCGTAATGAAAGGAACATAGGAATTTGTAGCTAGGTATTTGACCAAATAGGAGCGTCCAGTTCCTATAGAACCTATCACTAAAATTCCCCTAGAGGGGGATAAGGCTAAGCGGAGCGAAAAGGGTTTTCGATGAGATGGGCAGTGCAAAGTAGTAGTCCCACACGAAGTTTGGGAATAAGTGATTGTCTGATAATGAGCAAGGAATACCCGTCTTTCTGCTAAACAGGATGGATTGAACTCATAATTCAATAGATCCTTTTTATGAATATCAACCAAGTATCGTAAGTAAATTGCTCCCGGTTCTTCAATCATTTGATAACCAGAGTCATTCTTTGATAAACGATCACTATGAGTCAGACTCAATAGAATTTGATCAATCCTTTGTTCTGTCGTTAAGGCGGAGAACTGAACCAAGAATTCTCTTTCTTCATCATCAATCAAATCACTGTTCGCGACCCAGGATTCTATTTTATCATCAACCCAATCCCCGTTCCAGTTTTTTCTTTTTCTTATCAATGAATAGATCTCTTTACTTGTATGACTTAGATGTCTCGTATTTCTCGAAAAAGTGATTCGATTGATGGGATTTGATATGAGATCGATGAGATTGATATTCAAATATATCTTCTTAGAACGGAATTGTTCCAGAGCAACTAGAAAGAGATTCTTTACCCAGAAAGAATTTGGTTCAGATGTAGGATACCTATCCAGAAGTTTTCGCAACTCAATCATAGATGATTCCATCATCAAAGATTTGACCTTTTCGAACTCTGTCTGTAACTCACTAGAGGCCCCGGAAACAAAGAGAAGCTGGGTACAAACGAGATATCCAGCAACAACAAGAAGGAAAAGGATTGAATAGAAGAACTCCCAAACACTTGGCGATCTCAGATGTGTCGATATCAATGGTGACTCATTATTTCGATGAATCATTTCTTCGGACAGAAGAACATTATGTAAACACTTATTCGAAATCTCACTTATCAGATTAAGACGCGCTTTTTTCCAAAGAATTCGCCACGATCTACCCAATCTATGCCTAATATCCCGAAAGATGAATACCAATTTTTTACTGCTACTTCGTATTATGGATACCAATTTTTGACTATTACGTAGTATCAGCCATAGTTCTGGAAAAGTATCTGAAATCGGCAATAGGTCTGAAAAAGTATCTACAAAATTATCTACAAATATCCAGTACCCTGTCAAGAACCATGGCATATATGTTTGGAATAGATTCGATTTTGAGAGAGTTGAAAGAGCCCTTTGTTGAAAGGTTCTATACATCTGCCCTTTCGCAAGGCATTTCTTTAGACAAAGACGCCGTTTTTTCCTCTTTTTGCATGGTAAATCTTTCTCAGAACATGGAGTGGGAATCAAACCCATGTTTGAATTGAGATACTGATGCAAGTTCTTCTCTTCTGAATCCGATAGATTCCTAGCTGAAAGAGGTTGACAACAAGTTCTTTCAAAATGCACTCTTTGTCCCTCTGTTAGGGGTGTTCCAGAAATGTCTGCGATCGAGAAACTAGTTCTATGGACGAAGGGATCGTATCGACTTGGAAAATGGAAAGATTTGTACAAGTTATACGTTTCGTCACCACTTTGTGGAAAATCGTTAGGTATGAATATGTTAGATACCTGTGACTCGATTGGTGAAATAGTCTCTCTCCCCCCAAAAGCATATTCGACGGGCAAAGAAAATATTTTGTTGCGAATGAACAAGATATTGAGGAATTGTCCATATGTCAAATCAGAATTATGGATATGGGCCTTTTCCACAGAAAAGGGGAATCTTGTGTTAGAATAGAAGCAGAAGTGATGTGGATTATTCAAGAATCGAAGTCGATTTGCTTTATAAAAAGAAGATATCAATGAACTTCGATGAAATGTTTTCACGGGATTCAGCCAATTGTCTTGATTGTGGAATATCATTGAGAAATAGGAATCCGCCCTATCAAAGGATTTCCCGCGATTTTTTCTTGGGTCAATCATCCACTTTGGTATCTTATTGAACAAAAAGGGTGCTATTTTTCCTCCATTGACCAAGAATTTCGATTTTCGGGAAGTATCATGATCGTCCAATAAAAATGGTTTCCATTTTTTCAAATGAACAATTGGAAGACCTATCGATTCTAA